TTGGGGTTTTACAAAGCCCCTTATCGGATTTGAACCGATGACTTACGCCTTACCATGGCGTTACTCTACCACTGAGTTAAAAGGGCCTTTTTTATTTAATTCCGGAATTATTCACTATGTGGATAAAATATCTATATGTACATATATTATAAACATAAGTATATATGCATTAAGTACGTGCAGTAGATACATAGTGTCTAGTGGCTCATTGTTGAATAATAAAATGGATTTACCTGGGAAGTCTAGGAGAAAATGCAATGAATTGTTTCAAGACCGACTCGAATAGAAATAAATTCAATTGAAATAATAAAAAAAAAAAAAAATACTACTACTAGATTTCTAATGTCGATTCTAATGAATAATTCGTCAATGACGAATAAAAAACAATTCTATGCAATTCTGAAAGGGGGAAAGATCCCTCGGCTAGAATCATTTGATTATATTGACAATTTCAAAAAACGGATCATACTATGATCATAGTATGATGGCCGTTGGTCAAGCGGGCCCCCATCGTCTAGTGGTTTAGGACATCTCTCTTTCAAGGAGGCAGCGGGGATTCGAATTCCCCTGGGGGTAGGGTACTACGAAAGGAAATTGATCATGGATTACCAATAAGTCGAAAATTGATTCTTCCTGGGTCGATGCCCGAGCGGTTAATGGGGACGGACTGTAAATTCGTTGGCAATATGTCTACGCTGGTTCAAATCCAGCTCGGCCCAATAATTCGCCAATCCGCCATGAGATGATATAACTCCCTTTGTACTTCAGAAATACCCGATCCGGAGATAAAAAAGAATCAAATTTTCTGCTAGATCCCGTATTTCCCTGGGATTGTAGTTCAATTGGTCAGAGCACCGCCCTGTCAAGGCGGAAGCTGCGGGTTCGAGCCCCGTCAGTCCCGACGGATCCAATAAATATATCAAAAAATCTCTCCCTTTTTCTGAAGGGGACCGGGGGAAGAATTCCATTGTCAAAGCAAAGGGGAAATCCTTATTTCTTTTTTCTTTCCTTTTGGTAGGAGAAAGACATATGCGGTTGGATTAGTACAATTATTGGTAGCATTATAGTCAGTATTCCAAGAAATGCTGGCTTTTTCGATTGCCCCCGATGCATGTAATGGAATCGAGTACTATACTTTTTTGAGGCGCGCATACACAAAAGGAATTCCTTTCTTGTCCAATACAAAATTGAATATAAGAAAATACTTTCCAGAAAAAACAAAAAAAAAAACAATTTATTTTTCTGGCTACGGATTTATGGAACCTGACTTACTAGTTTGAAGTTGCAAAATAGATTTCATGCAAATTGCACACTGAGCTTTTGGTATAGGTGTCCCGGGGCTAATAATCTACGAAGAAAGGAGGGGGAAGGACAGATCAACCAAAGATCCCACTCCTCTTAGAAAGGCGAATGAATCATTTTTCCTATTTTTCATTTTGTTTTAAGGCCCCATCGACGAAAGAACAAATCGGAAAATAGTAAATTTGATGAATATTCATTTTATACGGTCTCATCTTTATCAAACTTCTTTGTCTTCCAAGTCAAAAATAGTTTCGTTCTAAACTCCTTTCTTTTTCCATTTAGCTTTTATTGTTTGTTTGGGTTTGTAACTATGTGACCGCTGGAAGTGGAAGAGCTATTTGATGAGACTTCATCAGATGATTGTACAAGAAGGAACTAGATAGATTAGAGAGAAAAAAAGAACAGATAATAAAAAATGATAAATAAATAAAGGAATTTTGGGTTAGGTCAGCAATCCAAGTTTGGGGCGGTATGGATAAAAGAACTTCCTATGTTATACTATTCAATTCTCGACGACGAATTTATTTGATAGTTCAGATATTGTTATTCATGATATTTATCTGATTCAAGATCATCGAGAGGTAATATTCATTCATTGAATTTACAGGCCAAAGATTTATCATCTCTATGGGATTAAATCCCGAGTTATTGCGAAGTAAAAAACCGATGAGATTATGGAAGTAAATATTCTTGCATTTATTGCTACTGCACTATTTATTCTAGTTCCTACCGCTTTTCTACTTATCATTTATGTAAAAACAGTCAGTCAAAACGATTAATTATTAACTAATTTGAATGAAACTTGACTTCTTAGTTCTTAGCCAAAATTGACGAAATAAAATGAAAAAGATTCCAATTTCATGTCTTAAATGAAATGAGTGGACTAGAATCGGCAGTATTCTAATAGATAGATAGTATGGTAGAAAGAAATAGATGACTCTTTCTACCATACTATTTATTAGTTAGATTCTTGTTATAAAGCTGCCCCCTGGAATAAAATAAAGATAGAGGCTGCATTTGATATGGATCTATATATCAATCTACAAGATTATCTTGATATATGCGAATATCAATTCCATATATGGGATTGACATAGCATCCAATTCCATTTATTTGCTATATCTATTTGTTCTGATCAATCTGAATTACTCCTATGTCTTATAGTTTGAATTACTATATTTTTGATTTCCAATATGAA